AGAGCCTTCTACGAATATGAAAAAAAGAGGATTGGAATCTGCACATTGATTCTTTTTTTTTGCAATTTTTTGTTGAACCGTATGCACCAAAAGGCGCCTGTACGGTTCGTAAGGGATATAATTTTACCCTAATCAACCGACTTTATCGAGAAAGATTACTTTTTTTAGGACAGGAGGTTGATAACGAGATCTCGAATCAACTTATTGGTCTTATGGTATATCTCAGTATCGAGAATGATACCAAAGATCTATATTTGTTTATAAACTCTCCTGGCGGATGGGTTATCCCTGGAGTGGCTATTTATGATACAATGCAATTTGTGCGACCAGATGTACAGACAATATGCATGGGATTAGCCGCTTCAATGGGATCTTTTATCTTGGCCGGAGGAGAAATTACCAAACGTCTAGCATTCCCTCACGCTTGGCGCCAATGAGGTTTTTATTTAAGAGAAAAAAATAAGACTATGCCTTCGCCGTATGAATATTAAGTAATAATAGCATGGCACTTTGAATTCGATATCAAAATAAAAAATTTTTATTGTTTTTTCAAAACATTTGATTATGTATCGAGAGAGTAGTATGAGATAAAAGGTATTTCCTATTTTTTATATTGGGGATTCCAGTTCAGCGTCACAAACTTTTTTATTTTCACACGGGGGGCTTAATTATGTTCTGAAAGAGTTCGAAAATAAAATATTTTTTCCTTATTTTACAAAAAGCAACTTTGGGATTGCTAAAACACAGACAAACCAAATAATATAATAATATAAATATATATAAAGCAACGGAACCATCATAGTATTTTTGAACTCCTACGAAAGGAAGGGTGGTAATTTGATCATTTACCGATCTGGGTCTGATAGACCCTATTTTTTTTTATTTGATGGAAGGTAAAGGTCAATTTTATTATAGAGCCGTATGCAATGCATAAAAGATGCCCGTACGGTTGTTCAATTCTGTCTTTTTTTCTTTTTATTCTTTTCTATTCAGCATGCAAAACAGAGGAACCCCTCTTTTGTTATACCATCAGGGTAATGATTCATCAACCTGCTAGTTCTTTTTATGAGGCACAAACGGGAGAATTTATCCTGGAAGCGGAAGAGCTGCTCAAACTGCGTGAAACCCTCACAAGGGTTTATGTACAAAGAACGGACAAACCCTTATGGGTTGTTTCGGAAGACATGGAAAGAGATGTTTTTATGTCAGCAACAGAAGCCCAAGCTTATGGAATTGTTGATCTTGTAGCGGTGGTTGGGTGAAAATAGCCCGAATTTCTATTTATTTCGCGTAAATCCTCGATTTCATATTTCATATTTTTGCTGAATTTACTAGAAAATTAAATAGAAGTAATTCAAATCATTCAAAATCATCAGGTTAGGATCGATCTAAACCGGCCCATTATTTATATGATATGCTTCAACATGCCAACTATTAAACAACTTATTAGAAATACAAGACAGCCAATTAGAAATGTCACAAAATCCCCCGCGCTTCGGGGATGCCCTCAGCGTCGAGGAACATGTACTAGGGTGTATGTGCGACTCGTTCAGATCATGAGCTGCGATAAAAGAAAGAAAACTTTTTCTAGTATCAATGATCAGTACCGGCGAATAGGATAGAATAGAAAAAGAAGTCCATTCAATTAAGTATCTAAAAAAAAGAGAATCCATCCATTCTATTGTGTATGAAATTTATGGTTTCCATTGGTGCAAATCCAACCATCTCAATTTAAGATGAGAAGCAATTCTCCATTGGTAGCAAATGGTTATCCATTAAGCGGAGGAAATCTTACTTAAAAATAGAAAACTTAGGCCCCCTCTTGCAAGAACGGACTAAAAGGGTTAGCTACCCAGCCAACTTTCATAATTAAATACCGTTACTGTGTAAGTAGATCTAATCGTGAAAGACCTATTGCTGGATAATTCATGGGTAGAGCCAAAGAATGTGAACTATACAAGTTACCAATAACATTGATTAAATGAAGTAAAGGCTCCGGTGTATAGAGAAAACCTCACCGTTTAAGAAGTAATCATAGAAACGAAGGAAGCCGCTATTTCTTTATCCATTTCTCTTTTTTATTTATTCTATTTTGATACCTAGTAAAATAAAACTAGTAAAATAAAATTTATTATTTCGAAGTGAAATGCCTAGAAAAAAGAAAAATAGTGGTCGGGAAGGTTATAGTAGCCAAAGCCATTTGAATTTTTAGTTTATACATTGGAAAAAAGCTTTGTTATTAATAGACTAGGAAAGGGAAAAAGAATAACTGAAAGAAAGGAAATCTATTAGTTATTCGTCAAAGTTTCATTTATTCAATGACCAGAATTAGACGGGGAAATATAGCTCGGAGACGTAGAACAAAAATTCGTTTATTTGCATCAAGCTTTCGAGGGGCTCATTCAAGACTTACTCGAACAATTACTCAACAGAAAATAAGAGCTTCTGGT